AATTGTATCTGATTAAATCCAGGTATTGTGGACATTGCGTCTATCCCGGATTCTTTTGAAATTGGCAGTGATTTATACTCATCCATATCGAATTCTCCAAAAAACAAAAACAAAAATAAATACCATTTTGGCTGGCTCATTATCCATCAAATCAAATCCTATAGATCTAACAATGATGGAATTTCGATTCTATGAATCTTTGACTGGAATCTATGAGATAGGTGGAATAAAAATTTATACTTAACTTAAATTGGCATTTTTAAGAGATGCAAATGGAACGGAATTGATAAAACAGTCCTAGAAACAGAATTCTCCCACTTAGGCTTACTATGTTTTAGGATTTTTTTTAGAATATCAAAACTGATTCAGTTTCTTATATTATAATGTATAACGGTATTTATATTCTAATCTACTTGAATATTGAATACCAGAAAACCATCTGAATTTGTATTTATTAAACGTTAAACACGTGCAAAAATACCTCGTCTGGCCGTCTTCTTGCTTTGTTTAATGCTCTCCTTTCTCTCCTTTCCGCAAAAATACCTCGTCCGGCCGTCTTCTTGCTTTGTTTAATGCTCTCCTTTCTCTCCTTTCCGTGGTCAATTGACAGCCTGACTTAGGGCGAAATATAATTGCATCGCGCAGACCAAAATAATCTTTTGGTTACTCACTGCGAATACTGAAAGAAGAATGAAAGAAGAAAGAAAGTTATCGACCTTTGTTTTTCGGTTTGATTCAGAAACTTTATTTCATTGGTCTTTCTCGTCTTTCTCTTTTTCAAGTTTCAAGATTGTATAGTTTAATGGTAAAGTTTGATTACCATTAACCCCCAGAATAGTTAACGAGTCTTTCGGTTTGATCCTATTCATCTCCTAAAGGGGCCGCCTCTCTGCACCTATCCGATTTTTTGTGTTTTCCTTATGCTGATCCTCGGCCCCTATGGTCCAGCGGTTTCACGACTTCTCTCTTTCACGGAGATAACGAGGGTTCAAGTCCCTCTGGGGGTAAATCATGCCCATAGGAATGATATTTTCAATCGTCTAAAATCAATTAGGCGTTGGGTCGATGCCCGAGTGGTTAATGGGGACGGACTGTAAATTCGTTGACAATATGTCTACGCTGGTTCAAATCCAGCTCGGCCCAACAATTCGCCAATCTACCATCAGATGGTAGAACCCTCTTGTTCTTAAGAAATACCTGATACGAGAGAATAAAAAAGAATCGAAATTTTCTGCTAGATCCCTTCTGATTCCCCTGGGATTGTAGTTCAATAGGCAAGAGCACCGCCCTGTCAAGGCGGACGTTGCGGGTTCGAGCCCCGTCAGTCCCGACGGATCCAATAAGTACATCAATTCGCCTCTCCATTTTCTGTGAAATAAGGGACAGAGAGCATAATTTAATTCCGAAGGTCTTTCCCCCCTTTTTTTCAGGATTCTGTCGAAGAAAGAACAAACCCTAAACTAAAATGAAAATAACTAAAATAGTGAAGTTGATAGAATATTCCATCTTTGCTCCCGCGACTCATCTTTATCATACTTCTTTGTCTTCCAAAGAAAATGGGATCATTAAAAAAACGGCGTTTAGAACCTAATTCCTCTCTTTTTCCACTTCGCTTTGTATTGTTTGTTGGGGTTTTGTAGTTAATGGAAAGGGACGGGTGGTTAGATGCTACTTCATTTGATGGTTCTACAAGGAAGACCTAAGGTAGGTTATAGAAAAGACGGATAAATAAAGGAATTTTGGATTGGGCCGGGAATCCGATCTTGGATTCGGTATGGATAAAAGATCTTCGTATGTTATACTATTCAATTCTCGACGACGAATTAATTTAATAGCTCAGATATTGTTATTCATGATATTGATCCGATTCAAGATCATCGATAGGGAATGCATTCATTGAATTGACAGGTGAAAGATTTATCATCTCTATGGGATTAAATCCCGAGTTATTGTGAAATAAAAAAAACGATGAGATTATGGAAGTAAATATTCTTGCATTTATTGCTACTGCACTGTTCATTTTAGTTCCTACTGCTTTTCTACTTATAATTTACGTAAAAACAGTCAGTCAAAATGATTAATTACTTTAGTTGAAGAAATCAAATGAAAAGGATTCTATTTTTACGTCTTAAATGAAATCAACGGGCTATAATCGGCGGTATTCTATGAGATCCGAGAGTATGGTAAGTAAGAAATAAATTTATTTCTTACCATACTCTCTATTAGTGTTATTGTAGTGTATAAAGTTGTACTTGACTTTCTAATAAAGTTGGTACTATATTAGCTTTTATCTTCAATATCTGTAGTTATTAATCCATATATGGAATTGACGTAGGACCCAATTCTATTTCTTTGATACATCTATTTATTCCGATAATAATCGTTTTACTGTTATAGAATACATTTCTCCACTAGAATCCAATGGAATTTCGAAATGAAGATATATTTATTTGAAAATTATTTCAATTCAAATAAAAAAATGCGTTGCAGAACGATCTATAAAACAATTGATACCGTTTCATTCCTCAACTAAATTAGGAGTGCTTCTAAAGTCCACTTCTTCCCCATACTACGAGTGAAAGGGAAAATGTAAAGACTACCATTAAAGCAGCCCAAGCGAGACTTACTATATCCATGTGAATTATGTCCCTTATCTCTATGATAGAATTATTCCATTATTGCTCACTAATAATAGTAGAATCAATGGTCCAGAGTCAAAAAGGGAGTCTGGCCAAACACTATTCATGAACCAATCAAATAAATCCATTTCTAAAAAATTACTATATGATATGATTTCTAATCGGCAAAGACTAAACACAAGTAAAATACACAATGACACCACAAAGGAATGTTACTAATGGAACATGTAGTAATAAAATAAGAGGGCCATTCCTTTTTTTTTGCCTTCATAAGTAAAAATAGCGAAATTGCTATCTATTACATACTTTTCTTTCCTATTTGATCTAATCCGTACCCTTTCCCGATTGTCTCTCTGAAGCAGTTGGGAGATAGTATATTATACTCTTCAGGAGGGGAAAAAATGATTTTTTTTCACTTTTTCTATACTTTTCTATAAAAAAGTAAATTATCCATCCAATCTCACTCTAATAGTGATTCAATGCCTGAACACTCAGAGATTCTTGCGAGTCTATATTCGATTCGTGATGAGGCGGCACCCGGATTTGAACTGGGGAAAAAGGATTTGCAGTCCCCCGCCTTACCACTCGGCCATGCCGCCAAAACGATACATATAATAGTACAAAATTTTCCCTTTTTTGGGTTGGATTACTAAACTTTAGTTTATTGTACTTGCATCTTGCATCCTTTTTTTAATCCTTTTTCTAAATTTAGAAAAATTAGAAAATAAATCCTTTTTACCCTTTTGATTTTTATCCTTTTGATTGTATTTGATCCACCCCTTCGATTGATTGTATAGTATCTCAAAACGCACAATGCCGAAAAACTTCCCCTCACTTTTCTATTGAAAAATCAAATGTATATTTTCATCCAAAAAAGACAAAATTTATGACAAATGGGAACCATTAACTATTCGTTGACGGAGAATTCCTGAATGATTCTTGGGTTTGAATCTAAAATTTGGTTTGCCTAATGACATAAGAAAATACAAATTGATACATACTTAATCAGTATTGATTCTTTTGAATCAAAAATCCTTCTCAATTTCCATTATAACAAAAATTATAAGTATATGTAAACCCCAGAGCGTAAATTGTTACACAGATACCAAATTGGGTATCTTATTTATATTGCCTATAAATAAAGGGAATTTGTTGGAACAAAAAAAGGCCCGGCTGGGTATTGACCGGGCCAGGCCCAAAAGGCACTTCGAACAAAATAAAAGCAAGAAGGTCTTCCTTATTTATCTTTCTATTTGGATCTTTCGAGCATCTAAATGGAATTGCTAATTATATAATAACGATAAAGAATGTCAAAGAAATACTTTCTTTAATCCTTACTTGATGTGTAATGTAAGATAGTAATTATCTTTTTCAATTGGGAGAGATGGCTGAGTGGACGAAAGCGGCGGATTGCTAATCCGTTGTACGAGTTATTCGTACCGAGGGTTCGAATCCCTCTCTTTCCGTTTCCGTTGATGACTTTCCATTTTTTTCTTTCAAATTTCGCAACCCCCCTTTTTTTTACTAGTTAAACGTGTGGAATAGATAAAAGAAAATCTTAATAAAATTGTAAAATCAAGCAAGAAAAACGAAATTTTTATTTTATTCTTCACGTCCAGGATTACGTCCTGGATCATTGGATAGGAATCCAAAGATGAAGAGAGAAACAAAGAATATTACTACTGTGTAAACGAAAAGTTTGAGAGTAAGCATTACACAACCTCCAAGATCATTTTTTGAAAAAGGAAAACGAGAAAAGATAATAGATCCTCCATTTTTATATCACATATCCTATTTTGACACCAAGAAATGAATTCTAGAAATAGAAAAGAATGTTCATAAATTCAAATGAAGTTGAAATTTGTAATAAGAGTCTTTGATTACCGCAAATCACTTTCATACCCACAATTAGATATTGTAAGGAACCCTAACCTAATAAGGTCTTTCGCCGGAAAAAGGGTTAGAATCGGGAAATGGGGCGAACCGGATTTTTCGCAGCTATCCAAGAATTTCAATGTTTGAATCGAAGGTTCATACTGTCAGACTTATTTGATCTTATCAATTGTTATAATTTTTCTCGAATAAATCATGAATTTTCTAGGATAGTATTAAAGATCTTATCGAAAACTTACAGCAGCTTGCCAAACAAAGGCTAAAAGAAAAAAGAACAGGGGTATTACTGGCATAACATCTACGATTGGATTCAAAAAAGCATAGGCTTCGGGCAATTTGGCGAAGAAAAGACTACTCGGATAAAGGGCAGAATTAAGACAGATCAAACTAAAGATATTAAGCATAACAGACATTTTGTTCGTCGAGATAATTGCATTTTGATTGAGTTATTGATATAAGGAAAAATGAAGAAAGTAAGGTAGACAAAAAAATCCTTCTTTTTCCACCCAATCAAAAATCCTCCAATTCTCAAAGGAGAATAGAAGAAATCATACTTTCATACAATATCTTAATTGAATTATATGTAATGATCAATAAATTCAGTTGAATTCTAGATATACACATGTCAAAATCCTAGCACGAATCTATAATATATTCTATAAAGAATAAAGATTTTCTATAGATAGTTGGACTGGAATTGACGAACACTTAATACCAATATTATTCTTTATTAGTGTCCAATAAAAATATAAATGGGGCGTAGCCAAGTGGTAAGGCAACGGGTTTTGATCCCGCTATTCGGAGGTTCGAATCCTTCCGTCCCAGAGCATATCCATTGTATCCGAATACAGCTTTTTTGTTCAACAAGATTCTGTTTCAAGGCCTAATATTGGATAGAATATGATTCTTCTTTCTTTTCTGATTTTGAATGATTCTTTTCGTAATCATATCTCAGTTTTTCACAAACTGAACTAAATCTGGTTCAAATGACATGCAAATGTAACTGAATCCTTTTGTGATCCAGATAAGATGGGACATAGATCACAGTTGCAGAAAGATTACTTAACCTCAGGTTAAATAAAATATGAAAATACATATAAAACCAGGAAGTGCTTAGCCTATAGGTATGTATTGTTATCCTATTTCAGTGACAATAGTCTTTCCATTTTTGTGAAAAATAATTTGCATCCCTAAAATATTAAAATTTAAATATTTAACAATGATATTTATTTTTATTGTTCGATCTATTTATCTTATTTGCTTTAAATCATTGACAATTCGACTCGAAAAGAAACATAGATTTATCTTTCTTATGATAATCAAATATAGTCTTTACTGTAAAACTTGACTCAAATAATGATGTATAAGGATGTATAAGTAGGAAACTTTTTCAATTATCCAGATTTGTCATGATTCCTTATGGGTTGAATCTTTGGGAAGTTGGAAATGGGTCAGTCTATCTTATTGAGTCACTTGAAGAGGCAGAGTCAAATAGAATTTATTTATTCGTGTTATTTCTGTTAGTTATGTTATTTCTATATTTATATTTCTTCATATTTCTATTATATATTTTTTTTAGATAGAGAGTTATAGAAAAATGTTTCCTTCATATAAAAAAGACGGGGTCTTGCTAAGATTTTTTCAGAAAAATATTTATTATCTATGTAGATAAGAAAAAATATAAATTACTATGTCTCTGTACCGACTGAACCAATGACTATTCATGATTCCATAATTGAATCAATTCCATACTGGTTCCAAATTAGAGGAATGTTATGGTAAAACTTCGTTTAAAACGATGTGGTAGAAGGCAACGTGCGACTTGAAGGACACGATCCGGTGTGGATTCTTATTCTTACATCCACCATTTTATATAGGAATGAAGGTGCTCTTGGCTCGACGTCGTTTGTTCTATTCTACTAGAACCCTTCTTTTTTTATTGGGTTGTAATGTAAATAGTTCATGATGGAGCTCGAGTAGAAAGTATTGATTAATTTCTCAGGGGCAACGATCTAGGGTTAATGCCAATCAATAAATTGGAACAACTTCGTAAGTATATCTTCGATATAGAAATTGAAAGGATCCGATTCGAGCAAATTTTCAATTCAAAAAAATTTGTTGGAACGGCTAAAACTTTTTTCGATCCACAGTGTATCGCGCGCGAATCAACCGTCGGTATGATTCTTTGATAGAAAGAAATCACAAAAGGGGTATGTTGCTACCATTTTGAAAGGATTAAGAAGCACCGAAGTAATGTCTAAACCCAAGGATTTAAAACAAAGATAAAGGATCCCAGAACAAGGAAACACCACTTCAATTGTCTCACGGATCCGAATAAAGAATCCAAATAGATTTTAAACGAGACAAAAGGGGGGTTAAAGACCACTCAATAAAAAATATCTTAAATAAAAATCTTTAAGATATTTGAGAATTATTCAACTTGAGTTATGAGTACAAATGATTTTTTATTTTTTCAGGAAGGGTGCTAAATAAATATGAGTTAAATTATAGGCTAATTTATTTTCTAATTTATTTTACGGATTCCTTTCCTATTTATTAGAATTTTATCCATAGACAAAACTTCGAATCATTTTTTCTCGAGCCGTACGAAGAGAAAACTTCCTATACGGTTCTAGGGGGGGGGGGGGTTCTTTTTCATCTACATCTATCCCGATGAGCCGTCTATCGAATCGTTGCAATTGATGTTCGATCCCGAAGAGAAGGAAGAGATCTTCGGAAAGTGGGTTTTTATGATCCGATCAAGAATCAAACTTATTTAAACGTTCCCGCTATTCTCTATTTCCTTGAAAAAGGCGCTCAGCCTACAGGAACTGTTCAGGATATTTTAAAAAAGGCAGAGGTTTTTAAGGAACTTTGCCCTAATCAAGCGAAATTCAATTAAATTAAGGAAATAAAAACTAAGGGTAGGATAGTGATTTCTATATAATTTTGGATATCTTTTCTATAC